AATAAAAAGATTCTATAAAAGTAATGATAAATAGATACGAATAGAGCAAGAAAAGAAGGAAATAAAAAAACATAGTATAGAAAAGATATCCAAAATTATATAGAAATCACTATCCTACCCTTAGTTTTTATTTCCTTAATTTAATTGAATTTCGCTTGATTAGGGCAAAGTTCCTTAAAAACCTCTGCCTTTTTTAAAATATCCTGAACAGTTCCTGTAGGCTGAGCGCCTTTTTCAAGGAAATAGAGAATAGCGGGAACGTTTAAATAAGTTTGATTCTTGATCGGATCATAAAAACCCACTTTCCGAAGATCTCTTCCTTCTCTTCGGGATCGAACATCAATTGCAACGATTCGATAGACGGCTCATCGGGATAGATGTAGATGAAAAAGAACCCCCCCCCCTAGAACCGTATAGGAAGTTTTCTCTTCGTACGGCTCGAGAAAAAATGATTCGAAGTTTTGTCTATGGATAAAATTAGAATAAATAGGAAAGGATTCCGTAAAATAAATTAGCCTCTAATTTAACTCATATTTATTTAGCACCCTTTCTGAAAAATAAAAAATCATTTGTACTCATAACTCAAGTTGAATAATTCTAAAATATCTTAAAGATTTTTCTTTAAGATATTTTTTTATTGAGTGGTCTTTAACCCCCCTTTTGTCTCGTTTAAAATCTATTTGGATTCTTTATTCGGATCCGTGAGACAATTGAAGTGGTGTTTCCTTGTTCTGGGATCCTTTATCTTTGTTTTAAATCCTTGGGTTTAGACATTACTTCGGTGCTTCTTAATCCTTTCAAAATGGTAGCAACATACCCCTTTTGTGATTTCTTTCTATCCAAGAATCATACCGACGGTTGATTCGCGCGCGATACACTGTGGATCGAAAAAGTTTTAGCCGTTCCAACAAATTTTTTTGAATTGAAAATTTGCTCGAATCGGATCCTTTGAATTTCTATATCGAAGATATACTTACGAAGTTGTTCCAATTTATTGATTGGCATTAACCCTAGATCGTTGCCCCTGAGAAATTAATAAATACTTTCTACTCGAGCTCCATCATGAACTATTTACATTACAACCCAATAAAAAAAGAAGGGTTCTAGTAGAATATAACAAACGACGTCGAGCCAAGAGCACCTTCATTCCTATATAAAATGGTGGATGTAAGAATAAGAATCCACACCGGATCGTGTCCTTCAAGTCGCACGTTGCTTTCTACCACATCGTTTTAAACGAAGTTTTACCATAACATTCCTCTAATTTGGAACCAGTATGGAATTGATTCAATTATGGAATCATGAATAGTCATTGGTTCAGTCGGTACAGAGACATAGTAATTTATATTTTTTCTTATCTCCATAGATAATAAATATTTTTCTGAAAAAATCTTAGCAAGACCCCGGCTCTTTTGTATGAATGGAACATTTTTCTATAAATCTCTATCTAAAAAAATATCTAATAGAAATATGCAGAAATATCAATATAGAAATAACATACTAACAGAAATAACACGAATAAATAAATTCTATTTGACTCTGCCTCTTCAAGTGACTCAATAAGATAGACTGACCCATTTCCAACTTCCCAAAGATTCAACCCATAAGGAATCATTACAAATCTTGATAATTGAAAAAGTTTCCTACTTATACATCATTATTTGAGTCAAGTTTTACAGTAAAAACTATATTTTATTATCATAAGAAAGATAAATCTCTGTTTCTTTTCGAATCGAATTGTCAATGATTTAAAGCAAATAAGCTAAATAGATCGAACAATAAAAATAAATATCATTGTTAAATATTTCAATTTTAATATTTTAGGGATGCAAATTATTTTTCACAAAAATAGAAAGACTATTGTCACTGAAATAGGATAACAATACATACCTATAGGCTAAGCACTTCCTCGTTTTATATGTATTTTCATATTTTGTTTAACCTGAGGTTAAGTAATCTTTCTGCAACTGTGATCTATGTCGCATCTTATCTGGATCACAAAAGGATTCAGTTATATTTGCATGTCATTTGAACCAGATTTAGTTCAATTTGTGAAAAACTGAGAGATGATTACAAAAAGAATCATTCAAAATCAGACAAAATCAGAAAAGAAAAAAGAATCATATTCTATCCAATATTAGGCCTTGAAACAGAATCTTGTTGAACAAAAAAGCTGTATTCGTATACAATGGATATGCTCTGGGACGGAAGGATTCGAACCTCCGAATAGCGGGACCAAAACCCGTTGCCTTACCACTTGGCTACGCCCCATTTATATTTTTATTGGACACTAATACTAATAAAGAATAATATTGGTATTAAGTGTTCGTCAATTCCAGTCCAACTATCTATATAAAATCTTTATTCTTTATAGAATATATTATAGATTCGTGCTAGGATTTTGACATGTGTATATCTAGAAATTTATTGATCATTACCTATAATTCAATTAAGATATTGTATGAAAGTATGATTTCTTCTATTCTCCTTTGAGAATTGGAGGATTTTTGATTGGGCGGAAAAAGAAGGATTTTTTTTCTACCTTACTTTCTTCATTTTTCCTTATATCAATAACTCAATCAAAATGCAATTATCTCGACGAACAAAATGTCTGTTATGCTTAATATCTTTAGTTTGATCTGTCTTAATTCTGCCCTTTATCCGAGTAGTCTTTTCTTCGCCAAATTGCCCGAAGCCTATGCTTTTTTGAATCCAATCGTAGATGTTATGCCAGTAATACCCCTGTTCTTTTTTCTTTTAGCCTTTGTTTGGCAAGCTGCTGTAAGTTTTCGATAAGATCTTTAATACTATCCTAGAAAATTCATGATTTATTCGAGAAAAATTATAACAATTGATAAGATCAAATAAGTCTGACAGTATGAACCTTCAATTCAAACATTGAAATTCTTGGATAGCTGCGAGAAATCTGGTTCGCCCCATTTCCCGATTCTAACCCCTTTTCCGGCGAAAGACCTTATTAGGTTAGGGTCCCTTACAATATCTAGGGTATGAAAGTGATTTGCGGTAATCAAAGACTCTTATTACAAATTTCAACTTCATTTGAATTTCTGAACATTCTTTTCTATTTCTCGAATTCATTTCTTGGTGTCAAAATAGGATATGTGATATAAAAAAGGAGGATCTATTATCTTTTCTCGTTTTCCTTTTTCAAAAAATGATCTTGGAGGTTGTGTAATGCTTACTCTCAAACTTTTCGTTTACACAGTAGTAATATTCTTTGTTTCTCTCTTCATCTTTGGATTCCTATCCAATGATCCAGGACGTAATCCTGGACGTGAAGAATAAAATAAAAATTTCGTTTTTCTTGCTTGATTTTACAATTTTCTTAAGATTTTCTTTTATCTATTCCACACGTTTAACTAGTAAAAAAATAAAAAGGGGGTTGCGAAATTTGAAAGAAAAAAAAGGAAAGTCATCAACGGAAACGGAAAGAGAGGGATTCGAACCCTCGGTACGAATAACTCGTACAACGGATTAGCAATCCGCCGCTTTCGTCCACTCAGCCATCTCTCCCAATTGAAAAAGATAATTACTATCTTACATTACACATCAAGTAAGGATTAAAGAAAGTATTTCTTTGACATTCTTTATCGTTATTATATAATTAGCAATTCCATTTAGATGCTCGAAAGATCCAAATAGAAAGATAAATAAAGAAGACCTTCTTCCTTTTATTTTGTTCGAAGTGCCTTTTGGGCCTGGCCCGGTCAATACCCAGCCGGGCCTTTTTTTGTTCCAACAAATTCCCTTTCTTTTTTATTTATAGGCAATATAAATAAGATACCCAATTTGGTATCTGTGTAAGAATTTACGTTCTGGGGTTTACATATACTTATAATTTTTGTTATAATGGAAATTGAGAATAATGGAAATTGAGAAGGATTTTTGATTCAAAAGAATTAATACTGATTAAGTATGTATCAATTTGTATTTTCTTATGTCATTAGGCAAACCAAATTTTAGATTCAAACCCAAGAATCATTCAGGAATTCTCAGTCAACGAATAGTTAATGGTTCCCATTTGTCATAAATTTTGGCTTTTTTGGATGAAAATATACATTTGATTTTTCAATAGAAAAGTGAGGGGAAGTTTTTCGGCATTGTGCGTTTTGAAATACTATACAATCAATCGAAGGGGTGGATCAAATACAATCAAAAGGGTAAAAAGGGTTTATTTTCTAATTTTTCTAAATTTAGAAAAAGGATTAAAAAAGGATGCAAGATGCAAGTAAACTAAAGTTTAGTAATCCAACCCCAAAAGGGAAAATTTTCTACTATTGTGTATCGTTTTGGCGGCATGGCCGAGTGGTAAGGCGGGGGACTGCAAATCCTTTTTCCCCAGTTCAAATCCGGGTGCCGCCTCATAAACAAACGAATCGAATATAAACTCGCGAGAATCTCTGAGTGTTCAGGCATTGAATCACTATTAGATTGAGATTGGATGGATAATTTACTTTTTTATAGAAAAAGTATAGAAAAAGTGAAAAAAAATCATTTTTTCCCCTCCTCAAGAGTATAATATACTATCTCCCAACTGCTTCAGAGAGACAATCGGGAAAGGCTACGGATTAGATCAAATAGGAAAGAAAAGTATGTAATAGATAGCAATTTCGCTATTTTTACTTATTTACTTATGAAGGCAAAAAAAAGGAATGGGCCCTCTTATTTTATTACTACATGTTCCATTAGTAACATTCCTTTGTGGTGTCATTGTGTATTTTACTTGTGTTTAGTCTTTGCCAATTAGAAATCATATCATATAGTAATTTTTTAGAAATGGATTTATTTGATTGGTTCATCAATAGTGTTTGGCCAGAATCCCTTTTTGACTCTGGACCATGGATTCTACTATTATTAGTGAGCAATAATGGAATAATTCTATCATAGAGATAAGGGACATAATTCACATGGATATAGTAAGTCTCGCTTGGGCTGCTTTAATGGTGGTCTTTACATTTTCCCTTTCACTCGTAGTATGGGGAAGAAGTGGACTTTAGAAGCACTCCTAATTTAGTTGAGGAATGAAAGGGTATCAATTGTTTTATAGATCGTTCTGCAACGCATTTTTTTATTTGAATTGAAATAATTTTCAAATAAAAATATCTTCATTTCGAAATTCCATTGGATTCTAGTGGAGAAATGTATTCTATAACAGTAAAACGCTTATTTCAGATTGATCGGAATAAATAGATGTATCAAAGAAATAGAATTGGGTCCTACGTCAATTCCATATATGGATTAATAACTACAGATATTGAAGATAAAAGCTAATATAGTACCAACTTTATTAGAAAGTGAAGTACAACTTTATACACTACAATAACACTAATAGAGAGTATGGTAAGAAATCAATTGATTTCTTACTTACCATACTCTCGGATCTCATAGAATACCGCCGATTATAGCCCGTTGATTTCATTTAAGACGCAAAAATAGAATCCTTTTCATTTGATTTCTTCAACTATTGATCAGAAATCAGAATTGAAGTTTCATTTAAAGTAATTAATCATTTTGACTGACTGTTTTTACATAAATTATAAGTAGAAAAGCAGTAGGAACTAAAATGAACAGTGCAGTAGCAATAAATGCAAGAATATTTACTTCCATAATCTCATCGTTTTTTTTATTTCACAATAACTCGGGATTTAATCCCATAGAGATGATAAATCTTTCACCTGTCAATTCAATGAATGCATTCCCTATCGATGATCTTGAATCGGATCAATATCATGAATAACAATATCTGATCCATTAAATTAATTCGTCGTCGAGAATTGAATAGTATAACATACGAAGATCTTTTATCCATACCGAATCCAAGATTGGATTCCCGTCCCAATCCAAAATTCCTTTATTTATCCTTCTTTTCTATAACCTACCTTAGGTCTTCCTTGTAGAACCATCAAATGAAGTAGCATCTAACCACTCGTCCGTTTCCATTAACTACAAAACCCCAACAAACAATACAAAGCGAAGTGGAAAAAGAGAGGAATTTGGTTCTAAACGCCGTTTTTTAATGATCCAATTTTCTTTGGAAGACAAAGAAGTATGATAAAGATGAGTCGCGGGAGCAAAGACGGAATATTCTATCAACTTCACTATTTTAGTTATTTTCATTTTAGTTTAGGGTTTGTTCTTTCTTCGACAGAATCCTGAAAAAGAGGGGGGAAAGACCTTCGGAATTCAATTAGGCTCTCTGTCCCTTATTTCACAGAAAATGGAGAGGCGAATTGATGTACTTATTGGATCCGTCGGGACTGACGGGGCTCGAACCCGCAACGTCCGCCTTGACAGGGCGGTGCTCTTGCCTATTGAACTACAATCCCAGGGGAATCAGAAGGGATCTAGCAGAAAATTTCGATTCTTTTTTATTCTCTCGTATCAGGTATTTCTTAAGAACAAGAGGGTTCTACCATCTGATGGTAGATTGGCAAATTGTTGGGCCGAGCTGGATTTGAACCAGCGTAGACATATTGTCAACGAATTTACAGTCCGTCCCCATTAACCACTCGGGCATCGACCCAACGCCTAATTGATTTTAGACGATTGAAAATATCATTCCTTTTAGACGACTGGAAATAGAATTTCTATTTAGACGATTGAAAATAGAATTTCTATGGGCATTGTTCACCCCCGGAGGGAGTTGAACCCTCGTTATCTCCGTGAAAGAGAGAAGTCGTAACCGCTGGACCACAGGGGCCGAAGATCAGCAAAAAATACCAAGAATCATATAGTATAATTGCCTAAGTGCGGTCCCTTTAGGAGATGAATAGGATAGAAGATGAATAGGATCAAACCGAAAGACTCGTTAACTCTTCTGGGGGTTAATGGTAATTAAACTTTACCATTAAACTATACAATCTTGAAACTTGAAAGAGAGAAAGACGAGAAAGACCAATGAAATAAAGTTTCTGAATCAAACCGAAAAACAATGCAATGGTCGAGAACTTTCTTTCTTCTTTCGTTCTTCTTTCATTATCCAAGGGTTACGCTCGGATTTGCAGTAACTAACCACTAATCAAAAGATTGATTTGTGCCTTGTAATGGGAATTATATTTCGCCCTAAGTCGGCTGTCAATTGACCACGGAAAGGAGAGCATTAAACAAAGCAAGAAGACAGCCGGACGAGGTATTTTTGCACGTGTTTAACGTTTAATAAATACAAATTCAGATGGTTTTCTGGTATTCAATATTCAAGTAGATTAGAATATAAATACCGTTATACATTATAATATAAGAAACTGAATCCGTTTTGATATTCTAAAAAAAATACTAAAACATAGTAAGCCTAAGTGGGAGAATTCTGTTTCTAGGACTGTTTTATCAATTCCGTTCCATTTGCATCTCTTAAATTTAAGTTAAGTATAAATTTTTATTCCACCTATCTCACAGATTCCAGTCAAAGATTCATAGAATCTAAATTCCATCGTTGTTAGATCTATAGGATTTGATGGATAATGAGCCAGCCAAAATGTTATT